TCTATAGGATCAATCCCCCGGGTTCATCGAAATGGAAAAAGTAAGGACGATTTGCAATGCTTTCCTTATGTACAACTACAAAGTAAAAAACATTCGAATTCGATGAATTTCATATTCATAGATCATTTTTCACTTATTGAATGATAAATCACTACAAGTGACGGAGATAGACGGTTTAAATAATAGAAAACCCAATATTTAAAAATGCTATCGAGAATGACTGGAAGAATACAAACAAGACAAGATATAATTTGATCATTATGAACAAACCCAAAATCTTTGTAGACAGAGCTAATTAGTAGTTCCCAACCACGGGTCGAATGAAATCCGAGACATAAATCTGCTAATAAAAGAATAGAAAGCGCTTTTGTTGTGTCACTTAAGTTATATAGGAATTCCTGAGTCCACGAGTTAAGAATCCCAAGTTCTTTATTACCCAAAATAGAATAACCACTTAGAATAAGGAAAGAGATTAAATTTGTCGATAAGTACAAAATCGTATGAATACGATCCTCGTTGTGCATTTTGATTAATTGGATTGTTTCGTTCTGGATTCCTATACGAAGGTTTTGGAGAGGTGTTTCCGCGTATTCCTTGATCATTTCGTCCAAGAGGAGAAGTTCGTCTAATTCTATGAATTTTTCGAGAATACTCTTTTCTTCAATCTCGTTCAAAAAAGTTTCGGATTGTGCAGTATTCCACCAATTAGTAACCCCAGATTCTAGACTTTTATTAAATAAGAGAGAAAGAGACCGGGGCAAAAAGACTATAGATGCAAGATATAAAAGAGGAGTGAATGCTTTCTTTTTTGCCATTTTTTCATCTATGAATTGTTAATGAACCCTCTCGGTCGTCGACTCGAGGCCCTCTAATATTTCGAAAAATTTCACTGACTCTTAGGAGTCAGGGAGCGAATAATTCAGGGAAGTTTCTGAAGAATCTTGTGATGATCAAAAATGAGCAGCAAACCAAAGCAGGAATTGGCTAGTTATCCTTAATCGTTATAAGGGATCCAATTGTTTGGACAGTAAGGAGCACAAAAACGGATAAATTAAGGCGTGTCGATTGAAAAAAAAAATTTTTTACATACGATCTATCTGAATCTAAAGTTTCAATTTCACCAAGTCTGGATTTTTCTTTTTTGATTTATAGATATTGGACTTAAAATAGAAAATAGAAACTGGGAAAGTTTTTTTTCTAAATGGTTGAGTATGCGAGAAATCTATTATTTCAATTTGTTACTTCTTGTTATTATTGAATTGTGTAGATTTACATACCTAATAAAAGACCCCAAAACAAAAAGCGTTTTGTTTTCTACTTCTCCCTTATACGCCTACTTTAGCTCGAATCCATGTTCGGAATAAACCTCAGTTTAGTTATGTTATAGAAATTCGTGATAGAAACAGAGGATTCGTGAGTTTTTCCCCTCCTGCCGAGAAATTTTCTCACAGTTCTCAAAAGACTTCAATGGGTACACGCAAGAAATAGGCCAATTTCGCAGCTTTTTGTTCAATTTCCCACGCAGTCAAATTCTCATCAGTACGAGTCAATGGAAGGGCTCCCTGTCCTCGGATATCCATATAAAGGACACGACGAGCATAAAGACCCTCTTTAACTTCTATTCGGACGGACTGAATATCTTTTATAAGGAATCGGAGAAAGATACGCCGATTTTTTCCGGGAAATCCCCAACGAAAGATACACACGATTCCTTCTTTTCGATCGAATCGATCATAACCACTACCTACATTCCAAGAAATTGTGCACCATAAATAGGAGCTAATAAAAAGACCCGCGATCCCATAGAAAGACATCACAATCCCTTGTGGAAAAAAAACAATTTGCTGAAACGGAAATAAAGATATCCAAGTTCTACCAAGATAACTGGAAGTTCCAACCAACAAGAATCCTAATGAACCTAAAAAAAGAATAACAGTCCAGCAGAAATTACTTGTTTTTCGAGATCCCGTTATAGGTTCTATCCATATATGTTCTGATCGACAACTCATACTTGATCCGGTTTCAGTTTCTTGGAATTGAGAGAATATCCCAAATGAATTTGACTTTAGTCTTTCTGTTTCCGAAGTAACTCTCATCAATTAGCACTAGTTTGATAGGAACTTTTAAGAGTAATTCATTAAGGAATAATTCATTAAATTGATTAGATCTAAACTAATAACATATCCTTCGTACGACCCCACTAAAGAAAGATATCCACATACTCCATTTACCCATATATCGTGGTTCTGCAGATATAAGAGTTTTTCGACGGAAGCTGCTTATACCATCTTTCACTAATACCGGCGTTATTATAGAAGTCTAAAACCAAACGAGTGAGATTTTATCCCATCGGTTCTAAACAATCTTATTTTTTTGAACATAAAGAAATAAAGACGCCATTGTGATTGCCGGAAATACTAGGCCTACTAAAGGTACCAAAAAAGAGGGAAAGTTAAGAATTGTCATAGAATGTGTACCTCGATTTACTATTTGTACCTCT